AGAACATGTCCGAGCCCCTTCTAATGGAAAAATAAGATTTCATGAGGATTTGGTTCATCCGACACGTACACGTCATGGGCATCCCGCTTTTCTATGTTCTATAGATTTGTATGTAACTATTGAGAGTGAAGATATTCTACATAATGTGAATATTCCCCCCAAAAGTTTTCTTTTAGTTCAAAACGATCAATATGTAGAATCCGAACAAGTGATTGCGGAGATTCGCGGAGGAACATCTACTTTGAATTTGAAAGAGAAGGTTCGCAAACATATTTATTCTGATTCAGATGGAGAAATGCACTGGAGTACTGATGTGTATCATGCACCTGAATTTACATATGGGAATGTTCATTTATTATCAAAAACAAGTCATTTATGGATATTATTAGGGGAGCCGTGCCGTTCCAGTCTAGTCTCCCTTTCGATCCACAGGGATCAGGATCAAAAGAGTGCGCATTCCCTTTCTGTCAAGCGAAGATCTATTTCCAACCTCTCAGAAACTAATGATCGGGCGATACAAAAAATCTTTAGTGCGCATTTTTCTGGTCAAAAAGAAGATAGGATTGCTGATTATTCAGACCTCAATCGAATCATATGTACTGATCATTCTAATCTCGTATATCCGGCTATTCTACCTATTCTAGCCGAGAATTCGGATTTTTTGTCAAATTTATTATCAAAGAGGCGAAGAAATCAATTCATCATTCCACTCCAATCGATTCAAGAACGCAAGAAGGAATTAATGCCCTGTTCAGGTATCTCGATGAAAATCCCCACAAATGGTATTTTCTGTGGAAATAGTATTATTGCTTATTTCGACGATCCTCGGTACAGAAGAATGAGTTCGGGCAGTACTAAATATGGGACTCTAGAAATGCATTCAATCGTGAAAAAAGAGGATTTGATTCAGTATCGAGGAGTGAGGGAATTTCGACCAAAACACCAAAAGAAAGTAGATCGATTTTTTTTCATTCCCGAAGAAGTGCATATCTTACCCGGATCTTCTTCCATTTCCATAATGGTACGGAACAATAGTATCATTGGGGTAGATACACAAATCACCTTAAATATAAGAAGCCGAGTAGGCGGGTTGGTCAGGGTGGAGAAAAAAAAAAAAAGAATTGAACTGAAAATCTTTTCTGGAGATATATATTTCCCTGGAAGAGCAGATAAGATATCCCGACATAGCGGCGTTTTGATACCACCAGGAACAAGAAAAACAAATGACAAGGAATCCAAAAAAGTGAAAAATTGGATCTATGTCCAACGGATTACGCCGAGCAAGAAAAAGTTTTTTGTCTTGGTTCGACCTGTCGTCACATATGAAATAATGGACGGTATAACTTTGGCCACACTTTTCCCCCCCGATCTATTGCAGGAAAGAGATAATGTGCAACTTCGAGTTGTCAATTATATCCTTTATGGAAATGGCAAACCAATTCGAGGAATTTCTGACACAAGTATTCAATTAGTTCGGACGTGTTTAGTTTTGAATTGGAACCAAGACAAAAAAAGTTCTTCTAGTGAAGCAGCCCGCGCTTCCGTTGTTGAACTAAGGACAAACGATTTGATTCGTCATTTCCTAAGAATCGACTTCGTAAAATCCCCCATTTCGTATATCGGAAAAAGGAATGATCCTTGGGGTTTAGGATTGCTCGCTGATAATGGATTAGATTGGACCAATATCAATCCCTATTCCAAGGTAAGAATTCAACAAACCCTTAACCAAAATCAAGGAACTATTCATACATTTTTGAATAGAAATAAGGGATGTCAGTCGTTGAGCATTTTGTCATCATCCAATTGTTCTCGAATGGACCCAGTCAACGGTGCAAAATATCACAACGTCATACAAGAATCAATTCAAGAGGATCCTCTAATTCCAATTAGGAATTCATTGGGTCCTTTAGGAACATCCCTTCCAATTGCGAATTTTTATTCATTTGATCGGTTACTAACTCATAATCAGATCTTAGTAACTAACTATTTGCAACTTGACAATGTAAAACAGCCCTTTCAAGTATTAAAATTGAAATATTATTTAATTGCGGAAAATGGGAAAATTTATAATCCAAATCCACGCAGTAAGATTCTTTTGAATCCATTGAATTTGAATTGGTATTTTCTCCACCACAATTATTGTGCAGAGACATCTAAAATAATGAGTCTTGGACAGTTTATTTGTGAAAATGTCTGTATAGCCAAAAAAAGACCCCCCCTCAAATCGGGTCAAGTTATCCTTGTTCAAGTTGATTCTGTAGTAATACGATCAGCTAAGCCTTATTTAGCCACCCCGGGAGCAACTGTTCGTGGCCTTTATGGAGAAACTTTTTACGAAGGAGATACCTTAGTTACATTTCACTATGAAAAATCGAGATCCGGTGATATAACACAAGGTCTTCCAAAAGTAGAACAGGTATTAGAAGTGCGTTCCGTTGATTCAATATCGCTGAATCTAGAAAGGAGGGTTGAGGGTTGGAACAAATGTCTAACAAGAATT